AACAGATTTCTTGAGTGTTCGAGTTTATTTATGGCATGAAACAACCCGCAGCATGGGTATAGCTTATTAATACGTTACAGAAAACCCTACTTGAGCCCATTTTTTTTTTACCGCCAAAACCTGTGCTCAAAAATATCTTATTTTTGGGCATAGGTTTTTCTGGTCCAAGTGTATCTTGTCTTTACCACGAACAAATTTCCTTGGTTAACAATAATTGTAGTTTTACCAATATTTGCGGGTTCCTTTATTTTATTTCTTCCACATAAAGGAAATAGGGTAATTAGGTGGTATACAATATGTATATGCATGTTAGAACTTATTCTAACAACCTATGCATTCTGTTATCATTTCCAATTGGACGATCCGTTAATCCAACTAGTAGAGGACTATAAATGGATCAATTTTTTTGATTTCCGTTGGAAATTAGGAATAGATGGACTGTCTATAGGACCCATTTTATTAACAGGATTTATCACTACTTTAGCTACTTTAGCAGCCTGGCCTGTTACTCGGGATTCTCGGTTATTCCATTTCTTGATGTTAGCAATGTACAGTGGTCAAATAGGATCATTTTCTTCTCGGGACCTTTTACTTTTTTTCATCATGTGGGAATTAGAATTAATTCCGGTTTATCTACTTCTATCCATGTGGGGAGGAAAGAAACGTCTCTACTCAGCCACAAAATTTATTTTGTACACGGCGGGAGGTTCCATTTTTCTCTTAATGGGAGTTCTGGGTATCGGTTTATATGGTTCTAATGAACCAACATTAAATTTTGAAACATCAGTGAATCAGTCGTATCCTGTGGCTTTGGAAATAATATTCTATATTGGATTTTTTATTGCTTTTGCTGTCAAATTACCGATTCTACCCCTACATACATGGTTACCAGATACCCACGGAGAGGCACATTACAGTACTTGTATGCTTCTAGCCGGAATTTTATTAAAAATGGGAGCTTATGGATTGATTCGGATTAATATGGAATTATTACCACACGCTCATTCTATATTTTCTCCTTGGTTGATTATAGTAGGTACAATACAAATAATCTATGCAGCTTCAACATCTCCCGGCCAACGTAATTTAAAAAAAAGAATAGCCTATTCCTCCGTATCTCATATGGGTTTCATACTTATAGGAATTGCTTCTATAACCGATACGGGACTCAATGGAGCTATTTTACAAATAATCTCTCATGGGTTTATTGGTGCTGCACTTTTTTTCTTGGCAGGAACGAGTTATGATAGAATACGTCTTGTTTATCTTGACCAAATGGGGGGAGTAGCTATCCCCATGCCAAAAATATTTACGATGTTCAGTAGTTTTTCCATGGCTTCGCTTGCATTACCGGGTATGAGTGGTTTTGTTGCAGAAGTTCTAGTCTTTTTAGGAATAATTACCAGCCAAAAATATCTTTTAATGCCCAAAATTGCCATCACTTTTGTAATGGCAATTGGAATGATATTAACTCCTATTTATTCATTATCTATGTTACGCCAGATGTTCTATGGATACAAGTTATTTAATACTCCAAACTCTTATGTTTTTGATTCTGGACCGCGCGAGTTATTTGTTTCGATCGCCATTTTTCTACCTGTAATAGGTATTGGTATGTATCCGGATTTTGTTCTTTCACTATCAGTTGACAAGGTTGAAGGTATTCTATCTAATTATTTTTATAGATAGTTTTCTTAAAGAAAAAAACTCCTATGATTTTTAAGAGTTGGTTGACTAATGAAAAAAAAAAGAAGAAGGATTTTTATTCTCTTAAATCTTAAATAAAGTAAAAACAAAATATGAATTTTCCCAATATACTTGGTCTTTGCGAGAACCGTGTGAATCAAGTAGTGTAGTGATTCACACGGTTCTCGCCGGTTGACACAAGGTGTTTTATATACACCGTATTCCACTCTGTTTGTATTCGTAAGAACTTTTCTTTAATTTAACTAGAGGTTAACGTAAATGAACCATAACTATGTAGCCCTATTCCTAATAGATTGACCCCAAAATAGCATATCCAAATTATAAGAAAGCCTAGAGTCGCCACAATTGCGGAATTTGCCCCCTGAAAATTTTTATTTGTTCGAGTATGCAAATAAATTGCGAATACGATCCAAGTAATAAAGGCCCAAGTTTCCTTTGGATCCCAACTCCAATATGATCCCCATGCTTCATTAGCCCATACTGCTCCTGAAAGAATACCTATGGTTAAAAATATAAACCCTAGGCTAATCACACGATAGCTCCAATAATCTAATTGTTGAATCAATTGGGCCTTGTAATAATTCTTAGCAGAAAAAAAAGAAGTTTTTTTAAAAATATTGTTTCTTTCATTCTTGTATTGGATTTCACCAAATGAAAATGACTCATTTAATTTTAATAAATTATTACTTGTATAACTATAAAAAATCTTTCTAAATGTAATGACTAGAAGTGCTACGGATAATAATGATCCACAAAGAAGAGCCGCATAGCTCAATATCATCATACTTACGTGCATTATTAACCACTCCGATTGTAGAGCAGGTACTAATATTGCGGGTTTACGTATTTCAGTTAAAAGACCCGAAGTAGCAAAGCCTTGGGTAAAAATAGTACTTGAGGCAGTTATTGTGGTTAAATAATTTTTTCTTATTTTGAAATAAGGGACTATATGAATAAGGGAGAAACTCCATGAAAGAAAGATTAATGATTCATATAAATCACTTAGTGGGAAATGGCCCGAATAAATCCAACGAGTGATTAATAATCCTGTTAGACATAAAAAAGTAACTATCATCCCCTTTTCTGACGAATCATATGGTTTTATGATTTCATTGCCCAATAAGGTTATCAAATTAATTGTAATTACAATTGAAACAATCGAAAAGGAAATATGAGTGAATATATGCTCTAAAGTTGAAAATATCATAAAAATGAAAAAAGGGAGGGAATCCCCTAAATTAATATTAATTAAGAATTATAAATCGGGAATTGAATTTATTTTTATTATAGGATCTATTGGGTCTGTTTTAGAAGATGGTATGCCGCCACTCGGACTCGAACCGAGATGCTCTAGCACTGCTTCCTAAGAGCAGCGTGTCTACCGATTTCACCATAGCGGCTTGCTCGAACTAATAATAGCCTATTTATATTCAATCGTCGAGATTGAACAAGTCAATTCAATCAAAGAAGTTTTTTAGTAAAGATTCAAATTGATAAAAAAAATGAGTTCAAAAGTCAATTTGAAGGTTCATTAGTTTCATTTCTTTTTAGGGTGTCCGGTTTATTTCTCTTTTATCTTAGGGCTTTGACGTAGTTTATCCTATTCTAAAATCCAACTTTTGGAAGTAGATAATTCTCTCGATAAAAGAAAAAAAACTGTTTTCATTTTTTTTACTTTTATTGATACTTCATTATTTCTCGTTTATCTGATTTCATAAATTAAAAAAAAAATAAATTTTCTCAATGAATCCAAAATAACCATATTTTGGATTACTCCAAATTGACACATTAGTTGTACATAATATCTCAACAATGAAGTTCTTTTATTGATTGGGCTCAAAATTGGAGATATATGGTAAATACATTCCATATAGTAATTACTAAAAATTATAAATTAATCAGAAAGTTATCCAAAATTTTTTAACATGGAATCCATTAGTTTCAACAATCCATTTATTTGAACTAAAAATATTATATCTGCCCTTCTCGAGAAAGAGAAAAATTTTTCTTTTTTGTAAAGGTCGATGGGGAAAATAAGACTCCCCACCACAAAAATCTTAGTGAAAATCTACTACAAAGAAATAAAAAATCTTTTATTTTTTTCTTTATTCTGCTTTTTTTTAGAATTCAGCAAACAGAAGAATTCTTTTTTTTAGACATCTTATAAGATGGAAACCTGGTCTATTTCATATTGATTAGAATAGGGACTGCCAATTGTGAATTTTATATTAACAAATTATTGAGCCAATTTTTGAGTCAAATCCATTCCGATTATTCCAATAGTTTAGGACTTATTTGTTTGTCGTACAAAAAAACTTTTTGAATTCCCGGTAGAAAGAGATTTCCCTAATGACAAAGCTTTTAACGCCGCCCAATATCCTTTCCTTTTCCAAATATTTTTACGAATACGCTTTTTTGATATAGAAGTACGTTTTTTTGGAACTGCCATTTTAAAATCATTGTTATAGTTGGATGTGAAAGACATCTATTGTTCAAAACAAATTATTATTTATTTTTCATTATCTATTTTTTCTAGAAATAATATTCTCTTCATAAAAAAGAAATATAGATATGTGAAAGATCCGTGAAAATGGGATCAAAAATTACTCGAAATAACAAAATTTTGATTCCATACAATATTCTAAAACCAAAAATTTTTGGTTTGGAACTCTTAGTTCTCGTTCTTTATCTCTCAAATTTATATCTTTAGAATCTGCAGAATCTGCTAGGTCATAGAAATCAAACTTAATGATTTAATAAAATAAAGAAAGAACCTAAAAGACCTTGATTTTCGTCATTCTATACTTTATTTACATTTAATAAAATCCCTCAAAGGATTGTAAACTTTTGCCTAATCTAATAAAAAACTTGAGTCTTTTTTTAGTCAAACTCGAGAAAGGAATACACCTAAATTCAATTTTAAAATTCGAATGAGATTACTAATAAATCTGTTAAAGGATACGTGGTTTGATAAAAAAATATCTCAGTCGTTTTTTAGCCTTTCTCAATAAAAAAAGTTTATTTTAGATCTATAATATTCTAACGTTTACTAAGAAATCGTTTTGATTGAAATGGAAAACAATCAATCCCATAATGAATTAGTTAATGAGTTGAAAGAAACTAACTAAAATCAAGAGTTTTTATTTCATTAGACCTATGACCTTAGTTAATCCTATAATTCATATCAGCATCAAGTACTCTTTTTAGTGTAATTTTTTATCCTTGATCTGCTCTATGAATATAAATTATTATTACGAGAATTTCTCGTAATAATAATTTATATTTGCATTTTC